TAGAGACCAACGTCTTGGGGCTAACGTGGGATCCGCTCAAGGACCCACAGGTTTAGGTAAATATCTAATGCGTTCCCCGACGGGAGAAGTCATTTTTGGGGGAGAAACTATGCGCTTTTGGGATCTGCGTGCTCCTTGGTTAGAACCCTTAAGGGGTCCAAATGGTTTGGACTTGAGTAGGTTGAAAAAAGATATACAACCTTGGCAAGAACGTCGGTCTGCGGAATATATGACTCACGCTCCTTTAGGTTCTTTAAATTCTGTAGGTGGTGTAGCTACCGAGATCAATGCAGTTAATTATGTCTCTCCGAGAAGTTGGTTATCTACCTCTCATTTTGTTCTGGCATTCTTCCTATTCGTGGGTCATTTATGGCACGCGGGAAGAGCTCGCGCAGCCGCAGCGGGATTTGAAAAGGGAATTGATCGTGATCTTGAGCCTGTTCTTTTCATGACTCCTCTTAACTGAGACGGGGGATCCAATGCTTCACGTCGGAATCGGTTTGATTCCGCCATACGTATTGAGGGAATCAGGTCATATTTAAAAAGTATTTTCTTTCTTTTCAACTCATTTTTTTCTATCTAATACTTTTTTTCTGGCTCGGCTGGGTGGAATAGCCGAGCCTTTTTATTCATATTCTTATTCATATTAAGAGTCTTCTTAACTTAAGAAGCCGGGAAAAACCAATAAAGAAAGAAATCTCTTCATCCAGCAAAAGGAGAGAGAGGGATTCGAACCCTCGATAGTTCGAAGAACTATGCCGGTTTTCAAGACCGGAGCTATCAACCCCTCAGCCATCTCTCCGAAAGATAATTTCTATTTTATTTTTATTCCACCGAATAGAACATAGTTGGTACCATCACTATCTATAGAAAGATATCGTGTGTGAATTATCTATCTGTATATATAGATAGATGAGACGCAATCTACCTTGCATATTTGTTTGTGAATGTGAAGTCAAAAAAATAACCCTTGACCCCATGCCCGAATAAAAGCGGCAAAAACTTTGGAGGAAATAAACCCGGTAGACTCAACGGATTCATGGTAAAATTCTTCTATAGCTGCATTTTATTAATCCGATACGATAGAGGGATCAAATGGTATAGTTCTTTTGTTGATACCTTGGAGGATTAGAAACATGACTATTGCTTTCCAATTGGCTGTTTTTGCATTAATTGCTACTTCGTTAATCTTACTGATTAGTGTACCCGTAGTTTTTGCTTCTCCTGATGGTTGGGTGAGTAACAAAAATCTTGTATTTTCGGGTACATCATTATGGATTGGATTAGTTTTTCTGGTGGGTATCCTTAATTCTCTTATTTCTTGAATCTATACGTTTCCAGATCCAAAGCGGACCCCTCCCACGAATTTCTTGGATTGTGAAACACATTGAAATTCAATACAATCTCGATAAGTCCCCAAAAAGCAAATAAAATAAAAATAATAACAGATAGAGGGAGGGGTCCGTTAAACTTGCGGATTCTGTAACTTGAAAAAGATAAATAGAACTTTAATGATGAATGAAATAAAAAAAAATTTAATTTAATATGAATTTGAATATTTTTTCATTTCTATATTTAAATATCGAATTTTTTTAATATATAGAATGGTTTTAATTATTTTTTTATAATATTTCTAATTTATATAATTGTATAGTGTAATAAAATCAAAATTTTTGTATAATGTATATTGATTAATAATGTATATTAATGATATATAATTAAATATATATATATATTATTATTATTTTATTTTTAGTATTTTATTAATATTAAAATAATAATTAATAATAATATTGATTAATAATCATTTCTAATTTGACATTTCTAATTTGAATTGGTTTTGTGTTGGAATTTAATAAAAAAATCCTCCTCACGAGAGTATCCGACCTAGCTCTGACCAAATATTATCCAGACTCTTCGTATCAAGAGTATCAAAAACAAAAAATGCGGATATAGTCGAATGGTAAAATTTCTCTTTGCCAAGGAGAAGACGCGGGTTCGATTCCCGCTATCCGCCCAGGCAATGTATTTAAGAGGATGGAGGATTTGTTCTAATTGACTGTATTGTTATAGTTCACTGTAATATAATAACTTCCGCCCTCAAAAAAGTGTTAATGACGTACTAGTTAATAGGGTGATACTTTTTTGTTAAATAAATGTTGCGGGAATGGGATTTGAACCCATGACCTCAAGGTTATGAGCCTTGCGAGCTACCAAACTGCTCTATCCCGCGAGAAAAGAAACCCTAGGAACTAAATTAACGGACAAAGAAGGATAAAAAAAAGCGCCCCTCTTCCAGATTCTGTACAAATAGAATAGCCTATTTATACCGAATGGTAAAGGGGCTTCCGAGGATCATAGAAATAAATAGAAATAGAAACAGGAAGGGATATTTTAATCCTTACCAACTCGATCTTGTTGCCCCTGGCAACAAGCATGCATGAAACATTTCACGAAGTATATGCCCGGATAGCCCAAAGTACCGATAGTTACCTCTCGG